GCTAGTGTAGCTTAATTTTAAAGCATGGCACTGAAGATGCTAAAATGAAAAATAAAAATTTTCCACAGGCATAAAGGTTTGGTCCTGGCCTCAGTATTAATTGTAACTAAAATTATACATGCAAGTTTCAGCACCCCCGTGAGAATGCCCTAATTATTCTATTAATTAATTAGGAGCAGGTATCAGGCACGCACACGTAGCCCAAGACACCTTGCTAAGCCACACCCCCAAGGGAGTTCAGCAGTAATAAATATTGATTCTATAAGCGCAAGCTTGAATCAGTTAAAGTTAACAGAGTTGGTAAATCTCGTGCCAGCCACCGCGGTTATACGAGTAACTCACATTAATATTTTCCCGGCGTAAAGAGTGATTTAAGGAATATCTATCATAACTAAAGTTAAGACCTCGTCAAGCTGTTACACGCACCCACGAATGGAATTGTCAATAACGAAAGTGACTTTATCCCACTAGAAATCTTGACGTCACGACAGTTAGACCCCAAACTAGGATTAGATACCCTACTATGTCTAACCACAAACTTAAACAATAATTCACTATATTGTTCGCCAGAGTACTACAAGCGCTAGCTTGAAACCCAAAGGACTTGGCGGTGTCCCAAACCCACCTAGAGGAGCCTGTTCTGTAACCGATAATCCCCGTTAAACCTCACCACTTCTGGCCATCCCCGTCTATATACCGCCGTCGTCAGCTCACCCTGTGAAGGTAAAAAAGTAAGCAAAAAGAATTAACTTCTACACGTCAGGTCGAGGTGTAGCAAATGAAGTGGATAGAAATGGGCTACATTTTCTATAAAGAAGATACGAATGGTAAACTGAAAAATTACCTAAAGGTGGATTTAGCAGTAAGAAAAGATTAGAGAGCTTCTCTGAAACTGGCTCTGGGACGCGCACACACCGCCCGTCACTCTCCTCAAAAAAATCTACTTATTTATAATTAAAAGAAAATTATCAAGAGGAGGCAAGTCGTAACATGGTAAGTGTACTGGAAAGTGCACTTGGAATCAAAATGTGGCTAAATTAGCAAAGCACCTCCCTTACACCGAGGAAATACCCGTGCAATTCGAGTCATTTTGAACATTAAAGCTAGCCTGTATACCTTAACCCTAAACCTAACCTTATTAAATTACCTTATATGTTAAATCATAACTAAAACATTTTAACCTTTTAGTATGGGCGACAGAACAAAAACTCAGCGCAATAGATTATGTACCGCAAGGGAAAGCTGAAAAAGAAATGAAACAAATAATTAAAGTAACGAAAAGCAGAGATTCAACCTCGTACCTTTTGCATCATGATTTAGCTAGAAAAACTAGACAAAGAGATCTTAAGCCTACCCTCCCGAAACTAAACGAGCTACTCCGAAGCAGCACAATTTTTAGAGCCAACCCGTCTCTGTGGCAAAAGAGTGGGAAGACTTCCGAGTAGCGGTGACAAGCCTATCGAGTTTAGTGATAGCTGGTTGCCCAAGAAAAGAACTTTAATTCTGCATTAATTTCTTCACCACCAAAAAGTCTATCTTATTAAGGTTAAACATAAAAATTAATAGTTATTCAGAAGAGGTACAGCCCTTCTGAACTAAGATACAACTTTTCAAGGCGGAAAATGATCATACTTACCAAGGTTTTTACCTCAGTGGGCCCAAAAGCAGCCATCTGTAAAGTAAGCGTCACAGCTCCAGTCTCACAAAAACCTATAATTTAGATATCCTCTCATAAACCCCTTAACCATTACTGGGCTATTTTATAAAATTATAAAAGAACTTATGCTAAAATGAGTAATAAGAGAACAAACCTCTCCAGACATGAGTGTATGTTAGAAAGAATTAAATCACTAACAATTAAACGAACCCAAACTGAGGCCATTATATTAATATTACCTTAACTAGAAAACCTTATTGTATTATTCGTTAACCCTACACAGGAATGTCCTAAGGAAAGATTTAAAGAAAATAAAGGAACTCGGCAAACACAAACTCCGCCTGTTTACCAAAAACATCGCCTCTTGAATATTATAAGAGGTCCCGCCTGCCCTGTGACAATGTTTTAACGGCCGCGGTATTTTGACCGTGCAAAGGTAGCGTAATCATTTGTCTTTTAAATGAAGACCCGTATGAAAGGCATCACGAGAGTTTAACTGTCTCTATTTTCTAATCAATGAAATTGATCTACTCGTGCAGAAGCGAGTATAATTACATTAGACGAGAAGACCCTATGGAGCTTCAAACACATAAATTAATTATGTAAACTAATTACTCCACGGATATAAATAAAAATATAATATATTTAATTTAACTGTTTTTGGTTGGGGTGACCAAGGGGAAAAATAAATCCCCCTTATCGACTGAGTACTCAAAGTACTTAAAAATTAGAACTACAATTCTAATTAATAAAATATTTATCGAACAATGACCCAGGATTTCCTGATCAATGAACCAAGTTACCCTAGGGATAACAGCGCAATCCTTTCTCAGAGTCCCTATCGCCGAAAGGGTTTACGACCTCGATGTTGGATCAGGACATCCTAATGATGCAACCGTTATTAAGGGTTCGTTTGTTCAACGATTAATAGTCCTACGTGATCTGAGTTCAGACCGGAGAAATCCAGGTCAGTTTCTATCTATGAATTAATTTTTCCTAGTACGAAAGGACCGGAAAAATGGAGCCAATACCATAGGCACGCTCCATTTTCATCTATTGAAACAAACTAAAATAGATAAGAAAAAATTATCTACTACCCGAGAAAAGGGTTGTTGAGGTGGCAGAGCCTGGTAAGTGCAAAAGACCTAAGCTCTTTAATTCAGAGGTTCAAATCCTCTCCTCAACCATGCTTGAAACTCTCCTACTTTACTTAATTAATCCACTTACCTATATTATTCCCATCCTATTAGCTACAGCTTTCCTTACCTTAGTTGAACGAAAAATCCTCGGCCACATACAACTCCGAAAAGGTCCCAACATCGTAGGCCCATATGGCCTCCTTCAACCAATTGCAGATGGCCTGAAACTATTTATTAAAGAACCTATCTACCCATCAACTTCTTCCCCCCTTCTATTTTTAATCACCCCTACAATAGCCCTAACACTAGCCCTCCTCATGTGAATACCTCTCCCCCTCCCCCATTCCATTATTAATCTCAACCTAGGCTTACTATTTATTCTAGCAATCTCAAGCCTAACTGTCTACACTATTCTAGGATCCGGATGAGCATCCAATTCAAAATATGCTTTAATAGGGGCCCTACGAGCCGTAGCACAAACAATTTCCTATGAAGTAAGCCTTGGATTAATCCTTTTATCAATAATTATATTTACAGGAGGTTTTACCCTCCACACCTTCAATTTAGCACAAGAAACAATCTGATTAATTATCCCAGGATGACCCTTAGCCCTAATATGGTATGTCTCAACCTTAGCAGAAACCAACCGAGTACCATTTGATCTAACAGAAGGAGAATCAGAACTAGTCTCAGGATTTAACATTGAATATGCAGGAGGCCCATTTGCCTTATTTTTCCTTGCTGAATACACAAATATTTTATTAATAAATACCCTATCAGTTATCCTATTTATAGGCTCCTCCTATAATCCACTTCTCCCAGAAATTTCAACACTCAGCCTAATAATAAAAGCAACCATACTAACCCTATTTTTCTTATGAATCCGAGCATCCTACCCCCGTTTTCGTTACGACCAACTTATACATTTAGTATGAAAAAACTTCCTCCCATTAACCTTAGCAATTATACTATGACATATTGCCCTCCCCATAGCTACAGCAAGCCTACCTCCCCTAACTTAACGGAAGTGTGCCTGAACTAAAGGACCACTTTGATAGAGTGGATAATGAAAGTTAAAACCTTTCCTCTTCCTAGAAAAATAGGACTTGAACCTATAACTAAGAGCTCAAAACTCCTCGTATTTCCAATTATACTATTTCCTAAGTAAAGTCAGCTAATAAAGCTTTTGGGCCCATACCCCAACCATGTTGATTAAAATCCTTCCTTTACTAATGAACCCAATTGTACTAACCATCATTATTTCAAGCCTAGGCCTAGGAACTATCCTAACATTTATTGGTTCACATTGACTCCTAATTTGAATAGGCCTCGAAATCAATACTCTAGCCATCATCCCCCTAATAATCCGCCAACACCACCCCCGGGCAGTAGAAGCTTCCACAAAATATTTCATCACACAAGCAACTGCCTCAGCCTTACTTTTATTTGCTAGCGTCACAAACGCTTGGACTTCAGGCGAATGAAGTCTAATCGAAATAATTAATCCAACCTCTGCCACACTGGCCACAATCGCATTAGCATTAAAAATTGGCCTAGCCCCACTTCACTTCTGATTACCCGAAGTTCTCCAAGGCTTAGACCTTACTACCGGCCTCATTCTTTCTACATGACAAAAACTTGCCCCATTCGCTATTCTCTTACAACTTTACCCTTCACTAAACTCCAATTTACTTATTTTCCTAGGAGTACTATCAACTATAGTAGGGGGCTGAGGAGGGTTAAACCAAACCCAACTACGAAAAATCCTAGCCTACTCCTCAATCGCACACCTTGGTTGAATAGTTACAATCCTACATTATTCCCATAACTTAACCCAACTAAATTTGATCCTTTATATTATTATAACATCAACAACCTTTTTATTATTTAAAACATTTAATTCAACTAAAATTAACTCTATCTCCTCTTCTTCATCAAAATCCCCCTTACTATCTATTATCGCCCTCATAACCCTCCTTTCTCTTGGAGGCTTACCCCCACTCTCAGGATTTATGCCAAAATGATTAATTCTACAAGAACTAACAAAACAAAATCTAATTATCCCAGCCCTTATTATAGCTATAATAGCCCTCCTAAGTTTATTCTTCTACCTACGTCTATGTTACGCCACAACATTAACCATAACCCCAAATTCAATTAATATATTAACATCATGACGAACCAAATTACCCCATAATCTAACCCTAACAACAACCGCCTCGCTATCCCTCTTACTCCTCCCAATCACCCCCGCTATCCTCATATTAATATCTTAAGAAATTTAGGTTAACAACAGACCAAAAGCCTTCAAAGCCTTAAGTAGAAGTGAAAATCCTCTAATTTCTGCTAAGATTTGTAAGACTTTATCTCACATCTTCTGAATGCAACCCAGATGCTTTAATTAAGCTAAAACCTCCTAGATAAATAGGCCTTGATCCTACAAAATCTTAGTTAACAGCTAAGCGTTCAATCCAGCGAACTTTTATCTACTTTCTCCCGCCGTAAAAACAAAAGGCGGGAGAAAGTCCCGGGAGAAATTAATCTCCGGTTTTGGATTTGCAATCCAACGTAATCATTTACTGCAGGACTATGGTAAGAAGAGGAATTTGACCTCTGTTTACGGAGCTACAATCCGCCACTTAAGTTCTCAGTCACCTTACCTGTGGCAATTAATCGTTGACTATTTTCTACAAACCACAAAGATATCGGCACCCTTTATTTAATCTTTGGTGCATGAGCAGGAATAGTGGGAACAGCCCTAAGCCTTCTAATTCGAGCTGAATTAGGACAACCCGGATCACTTCTAGGAGATGATCAAGTCTATAATGTTATTGTAACCGCCCATGCATTTGTAATAATCTTCTTCATGGTTATACCCGTAATAATTGGTGGATTTGGAAATTGACTAGTGCCCTTAATAATTGGTGCACCAGATATAGCTTTCCCGCGAATAAATAACATAAGCTTTTGACTACTTCCCCCTTCTTTTCTTTTACTTCTGGCCTCAGCTGGAGTTGAAGCCGGAGCTGGCACTGGTTGAACAGTTTATCCTCCCTTAGCGGGAAATCTAGCACATGCTGGAGCATCCGTTGATTTAGCCATTTTCTCCCTCCATTTAGCAGGTATCTCATCAATTTTAGCTTCCATTAATTTTATTACAACTATCATTAACATAAAACCACCGGCCATCTCTCAATACCAAACACCATTATTTGTATGATCAATTCTAGTTACAACTATCCTTCTTCTATTATCCCTCCCAGTGCTCGCAGCCGGTATTACAATATTACTTACTGATCGAAACCTAAACACAACATTCTTTGATCCGGCAGGAGGGGGAGATCCAATTCTTTACCAACATCTATTTTGGTTTTTTGGCCACCCAGAAGTTTATATTTTAATTCTTCCCGGTTTTGGAATAATTTCCCATGTAGTAGCTTACTATTCCGGTAAAAAAGAACCATTCGGCTATATGGGTATAGTCTGGGCAATAATAGCAATCGGACTATTAGGTTTTATTGTATGAGCCCATCATATATTTACAGTAGGAATAGACGTTGACACACGTGCCTATTTTACTTCAGCAACAATAATTATTGCCATCCCCACAGGTGTAAAAGTATTTAGCTGACTAGCAACTCTCCACGGGGGCTCCATTAAATGAGAGACCCCATTACTATGAGCTCTCGGATTCATTTTCTTATTCACAGTAGGAGGTTTAACAGGTATCGTCTTAGCCAACTCCTCCTTAGATATTGTTCTCCATGATACCTATTATGTAGTAGCTCACTTCCATTATGTCCTTTCAATAGGAGCAGTATTTGCTATTATAGCAGGTTTTATCCACTGATTTCCTCTCATCTCTGGCTACACCCTTCATTCAACATGAACAAAAATCCAATTTGCAGTAATATTTATCGGGGTAAACTTAACATTTTTCCCACAACATTTCCTAGGTCTCGCCGGTATACCACGACGTTACTCAGATTATCCAGACGCATACACTTTATGAAATACAGTTTCCTCTATTGGTTCCTTAATTTCACTTGTAGCAGTAATTATGCTCCTATTTATTATCTGAGAAGCATTCGCCTCAAAACGAGAAGTACTATCCATTGAATTACCTCACACAAACGTTGAATGATTACACGGTTGTCCCCCACCTTACCATACATATGAAGAACCAGCATTTGTTCAAGTTCAACGAACCTTCTAAGACAAGAAAGGAAGGAATCGAACCCCCATATGTTAGTTTCAAGCCAACCACATCACCACTCTGTCACTTTCTTTATTAAGATTCTAGTAAAATATATTACACTGCCTTGTCAAGGCAAAATTGTGAGTTTAAATCCCACGAATCTTAACTTATAATGGCACACCCTTCACAATTAGGATTTCAAGACGCAGCCTCCCCAGTTATGGAAGAACTTATTCACTTTCACGACCACACACTAATAATTGTATTTCTAATTAGCACTCTAGTTCTTTATATCATTACAGCAATAGTATCAACAAAACTTACAAATAAATATATTCTTGATTCTCAAGAAATTGAAATTGTCTGAACTATTCTACCCGCCATCATCCTCATTATAATCGCCCTACCATCCCTACGAATTTTATATCTTATAGACGAAATTAATGATCCCCACCTAACCATCAAAGCTATAGGTCATCAATGATACTGAAGTTATGAATACACAGATTATGAAGATTTAAGCTTTGACTCTTACATAATTCAAACCCAAGACTTAACCCCAGGCCAATTTCGTCTATTAGAAACAGATCACCGAATAGTTGTACCCATAGAATCACCTATTCGCGTATTAGTATCTGCAGAAGATGTTTTACACTCATGAGCTGTCCCAGCCTTAGGAATTAAAATAGACGCTGTACCAGGACGCCTAAACCAAACTGCCTTCATTACCTCCCGACCAGGTATTTATTATGGCCAATGTTCAGAAATTTGTGGTGCTAACCATAGTTTTATACCTATCGTAGTAGAAACAGTCCCCCTAGATCACTTCGAAGCCTGATCTTCATTAATACTAGAAGAAGCCTCACTAAGAAGCTAAATTGGGTCTAGCATTAGCCTTTTAAGCTAAAAACTGGTGATTCCCTACCACCCTTAGTGATATGCCTCAACTAAATCCACATCCCTGATTCATTATCCTCCTATTTTCATGAATAATTTTTCTTATTATTCTACCCCAAAAAGTAATAAATTATACATTTAATAATAACCCAACATTAAAAAATATCGAAAAATCTAAACCTGAACCTTGAAACTGACCATGATTGTAAACTTCTTTGACCAATTCCTAAGTCCCTCCCTCCTTGGAATCCCATTAATTGCCTTAGCAATTACATTACCTTGACTAACTTTCCCAACCCCAACTAATCGCTGATTAAATAATCGATTAATAACTCTTCAAAGTTGATTTATTAATCGATTTATTTATCAACTTATACAACCCATTAACTTTGCTGGTCACAAATGAGCTATATTATTTACAGCACTAATAATATTCTTAATTACCATCAACCTTCTAGGACTTCTCCCATACACCTTCACACCTACAACCCAACTCTCCCTTAATATAGCATTTGCTTTACCCCTATGACTTATAACCGTACTAATTGGAATACTTAATCAACCAACAATCACATTAGGCCATTTTCTACCAGAAGGCACCCCCACCCCACTAGTACCCGTCCTAATTATCATCGAAACTATCAGCCTATTTATTCGACCACTAGCATTAGGAGTTCGACTAACTGCCAACTTAACAGCCGGTCACCTATTAATACAATTAATCGCAACCGCAGCCTTTGTCCTCATTACTATTATACCAACCGTAGCATTACTAACATCAATCATCCTATTCCTATTAACAATTCTAGAAGTAGCTGTAGCAATAATTCAAGCATATGTATTTGTACTCCTACTAAGTTTGTATTTACAAGAAAATGTTTAATGGCTCACCAAGCACACGCATATCATATAGTTGACCCCAGCCCATGACCATTAACCGGAGCTATCGCCGCCCTTCTAATAACATCCGGGTTGGCCATCTGATTTCATTTCCACTCATTATTACTTCTCTATTTAGGCCTAACCCTTTTATTATTAACCATAATTCAATGATGACGTGATATTATCCGAGAAGGAACATTTCAAGGTCATCATACACCCCCTGTCCAAAAAGGTCTTCGTTATGGAATAATCTTATTTATTACATCAGAAGTATTCTTCTTCCTAGGCTTTTTCTGAGCCTTTTACCATTCTAGCCTTGCCCCAACCCCAGAACTAGGAGGATGTTGACCACCAACAGGAATTAACCCATTAGATCCTTTTGAAGTACCACTTCTAAATACTGCAGTACTTTTAGCTTCTGGTGTAACAGTAACCTGAACCCACCATAGCTTAATAGAAGGTAACCGAAAAGAAGCTATCCAAGCCCTCACCCTCACTATTATTTTAGGATTTTACTTTACAGCCCTCCAAGCTATAGAATATTATGAAGCACCATTCACAATTGCTGACGGAATTTATGGAACAACATTCTTTGTCGCCACAGGATTTCACGGTCTCCATGTCATCATCGGTTCAACATTTTTAGCAATCTGTTTACTACGACAAATTCAATATCACTTCACATCAGAACATCATTTCGGCTTTGAAGCTGCTGCATGATACTGACACTTTGTAGATGTAGTATGATTATTTCTTTATGTATCCATCTATTGATGAGGCTCATAATTACTTTTCTAGTACAGACTAGTACAAATGATTTCCAATCATTTAATCTTGGTTAAAATCCAAGGAAAAGTAATGAACCTCATCACATCTTCTATCGCAGCTACGGCCCTGATTTCCCTAATCCTTGTATTTATTGCATTTTGGCTTCCATCATTAAACCCAGATAATGAAAAATTATCCCCATACGAATGTGGTTTTGACCCCCTAGGAAGCGCACGCCTCCCATTTTCCCTACGCTTCTTTCTCGTAGCTATCTTATTCCTGTTATTCGATTTAGAAATCGCCCTCCTCCTTCCCCTACCATGAGGCGATCAATTACTATCGCCACTCTCCACATTACTCTGAGCAACAATTATCCTAATCCTATTAACCCTAGGTCTTATCTATGAATGACTTCAAGGAGGATTAGAATGAGCAGAATGGATGTTTAGTCTAAATAAAGACCACTAATTTCGACTTAGTAAATTATGGTGAAAATCCATAAATATCCTATGTCTCCAATATATTTCAGCCTTAATTCAGCATTTATTCTAGGTCTTATGGGCCTCGCACTTAATCGTTATCACCTTTTATCTGCACTCTTATGTTTAGAAAGTATACTACTAACCCTTTTCATTACCATTGCCATCTGAACCCTAACCCTAAACTCAACCTCATGCTCAATCATTCCTATGATCCTACTTACATTTTCAGCCTGTGAAGCTAGCGCAGGCCTAGCCATTCTAGTAGCTACCTCACGCTCTCACGGCTCTGATAATTTACAAAACCTGAATCTTCTTCAATGCTAAAAATTTTAATTCCAACAATCATACTCTTCCCCACCACCTGAATTATTAACAAAAAATGATTATGACCCATAATCACCACTCATAGCCTCCTAATTGCATTACTAAGCCTACCCCTATTCAAATGAAACATAGATATTGGCTGAGATTTCTCTAACAAATTTATAGCCGTCGATCCATTATCAACCCCCCTATTAATTCTAACATGCTGACTCCTACCATTAATAGTCTTAGCCAGCCAAAACCACATTTCCCCAGAACCAATTATTCGACAACGAACATACATCACACTTCTAATTTTCCTACAAACTTTCCTCATCATAGCATTCTCTGTAACCGAAATAATTATATTCTATATTATATTTGAAGCCACACTCATCCCAACCCTTATTATTATTACACGATGAGGAAATCAAACAGAACGCTTAAATGCAGGCACTTACTTTTTATTTTACACTTTAATTGGCTCACTTCCCCTTCTTATTGCCCTCCTACTTATACAAAATAACCTAGGCACCCTATCTATAATTATTATACAATACTCACAATTTCCAAACCTACTTTCATGAGCAGACAAACTATGATGAATAGCCTGTCTCATCGCCTTTCTTGTCAAAATACCTTTATACGGAATCCACCTCTGACTCCCCAAAGCTCATGTCGAAGCCCCAATCGCTGGCTCAATAATCCTAGCAGCAGTGTTACTCAAATTAGGGGGTTATGGAATAATACGAATTATTGTTATACTAGACCCATTAACCAAAGAAATAGCCTATCCATTCTTAATTTTAGCTATTTGAGGAATCATTATAACCAGTTCTATTTGTTTACGACAAACAGATTTAAAATCTCTTATTGCTTACTCATCAGTAAGTCACATAGGCCTAATTGCAGGAGCAATTTTTATCCAAACACCTTGAAGTTTTGCAGGAGCAATCACACTTATAATTGCCCATGGCTTAATTTCATCAGCCTTATTTTGCTTAGCTAACACCAACTATGAACGAATCCACAGCCGAACTATACTACTAGCCCGAGGTATACAAATCATTCTCCCATTAATAGCAACCTGATGATTCTTTGCTAGCCTAGCTAACCTTGCCCTACCCCCATCACCCAACCTTATAGGAGAACTTCTCATCATTACTTCATTATTTAACTGATCAAACTGAACCATGATCTTATCAGGCCTTGGAGTATTAATTACAGCCTCCTATTCACTCTACATATTCTTAATAACACAACGAGGCCCAACCCCCCATCACATTCTATCATTAAACCCAAATTACACACGAGAACATCTTCTCCTAAGTCTTCATCTCATACCAGTCCTATTACTAATACTTAAACCAGAACTCATCTGAGGCTGAACACTTTGTATTTATAGTTTAACTAAAACATTAGATTGTGGTTCTAAAAATAAAAGTTAAAACCTTTTTAATTACCGAGAGAGGTCAGGGACACGAAGAACTGCTAATTCTTCCTATCATGGCTCAAATCCATGACTCACTCAGCTTCTGAAAGATAATAGTAATCTATTGGTCTTAGGAACCAAAAACTCTTGGTGCAATTCCAAGCAAAAGCTATGAACACCATCTTCAACTCATCATTTCTCCTAATTTTTATTATTCTCATCTTTCCATTATTAACTTCGTTAAGTCCTAAAGAATCTAATCCAAACTGATCATCCTCTTATGTAAAAATAGCCGTAAAAATTTCCTTCTTTATTAGCCTTATCCCCTTATTTATTTTCCTAGATCAAGGTCTAGAATCAATTATAACCAACTATAATTGAATAAACATTGGACCATTTGATATTAATATAAGCTTTAAATTTGATATATATTCAATCATATTCACCCCCGTAGCCCTCTATGTTACCTGATCTATCCTTGAATTCGCCTTATGATATATACATTCAGACCCTAACATTAACCGCTTTTTCAAATATTTACTGCTCTTCCTAGTCTCAATAATTATTCTAGTAACAGCTAATAATATATTCCAACTATTCATTGGATGAGAAGGAGTTGGAATCATATCATTCCTCCTAATTGGCTGATGATACAGCCGAGCAGATGCTAATACAGCTGCTCTTCAAGCTGTAATTTATAACCGAGTCGGAGATATTGGATTAATCCTTAGCATAGCCTGACTAGCCATAAATCTAAATTCATGAGAAATCCAACAATTATTTATCTTATCTAAAAACATAGACCTAACATTACCTCTATCCGGCCTCGTCCTAGCCGCAGCTGGAAAATCCGCACAATTTGGCCTTCACCCCTGACTTCCTTCTGCTATAGAAGGACCAACACCAGTCTCCGCCCTACTCCACTCCAGCACAATAGTTGTTGCCGGCATTTTCCTACTAATCCGCCTCCACCCCCTAATTCAAAATAATCAATTAATCTTAACAACATGCCTTTGCCTAGGAGCATTAACTACTCTTTTTACTGCAACATGTGCACTCACCCAAAACGATATCAAAAAAATCGTCGCTTTTTCAACATCAAGCCAACTCGGATTAATAATAGTAACAATCGGCCTTAACCAACCCCAACTCGCCTTCCTACATATCTGCACCCACGCCTTCTTCAAAGCCATACTCTTTCTCTGCTCAGGCTCTATTATTCATAGTCTTAATGATGAACAAGACATTCGCAAAATAGGAGGACTCCATAAACTCCTACCATTTACATCATCCTCTTTAACCATCGGAAGTTTAGCCCTCACAGGCATGCCCTTCTTGTCAGGTTTCTTCTCAAAAGACGCTATCATTGAGTCCATAAACACCTCACACCTAAACGCCTGAGCCCTAACCCTTACCCTTATCGCAACATCATTCACAGCTATCTACAGCCTACGCCTTGTATTCTTCACATTAATAAACTTCCCACGATTCAATTCACTTTCCCCAATTAATGAAAATAACCCTACAATAATTAACCCAATCAAACGCCTAGCCTATGGAAGTATCCTAGCTGGCCTCATTATTACATCAAATTTAACCCCAACAAAAACCCAAATCATGACAATATCCCCTTTATTAAAACTTTCCGCCTTACTAGTCACAATTATTGGCCTATTACTAGCCTTAGAACTAGCTAACTTAACTAATACCCAACTTAAAATTAACCCCTCCCTTTATACTCACCACTTCTCCAACATATTAGGTTATTTCCCACAAATTATCCACCGTCTCCTACCAAAAATCAACCTAAACTGAGCCCAACATATCTCCACCCACCTAATTGACCAAACATGAAATGAAAAAATCGGACCAAAAAGTACTCTTATCCAACAAACCCCACTAATCAAACTATCCACCCAACCACAACAAGGTTATATTAAAATTTATCTAATATTACTTTTTCTTACATTAACCTTAGCTCTATTAACTTCACTAACCTAACTGCACGCAAAGTCCCCCAAGATAGCCCTCGAGTTAACTCCAATACCACAAACAAAGTTAACAATAATACCCAACCACTTAAAACTAACAATCACCCCCCATCCGCATATAATAAGGCTACCCCCACAAAATCTCCACGAACCATTTCTATATTACTTATCTCCTCCACCCCTACTCAACTTAACTCAAATCACTCAACTATAAAATATTTACCAACCAAAACTAAAACTACTAAATAAAACCCGACATATAATAATACAGATCAACTGCCTCACGATTCAGGATAAGGCTCAGCAGCAAGTGCTGCCGTATAAGCAAACACTACTAATATCCCACCCAAATAAATTAGAAACAAAACCAATGATAAAAAAGATCCTCCATGTCCCACCAACAACCCACACCCTACCCCAGCAGCCATAACTAACCCCAACGCAGCATAATAAGGAGAAGGATTAGACGCTACCCCTATTAAACCTAAAACTAAACAGACTATTATTAAAAACATAAAATATACCATTATTCCTACCTGGACTTTAACCAAGACCAATAACTTGAAAAACTATCGTTGTCTATTCAACTACAAGAATTTATGGCCATAAATATCCGAAAAACCCACCCATTACTAAAAATCATTAACCAAACCTTAATTGACCTTCCAGCTCCATCAAATATTTCAATTTGATGAAACTTCGGTTCACTCCTAAGTCTATGCCTAATTATCCAAATCCTCACAGGCCTTTTCCTAGCAATACATTACACCCCAGACATCTCAATAGCCTTCTCCTCAGTAATCCATATCTCCCGCGACGTTAACTATGGCTGACTCATCCGTAATATTCACGCCAACGGAGCCTCATTATTCTTTATCTGCGTATACTTACATATTGCCCGAGGACTTTACTATGGTTCCTACCTTTATAAAGAAACATGAAATGTTGGAGTAATCCTATTATTTCTGTTAATAGCCACAGCCTTCGTAGGCTATGTACTACCATGAGGCCAAATATCCTTTTGAGCCGCTACAGTCATTACCAACCTCTTATCCGCCTTTCCCTATATTGGAGATATACTAGTACAATGAATTTGAGGTGGCTTTTCAGTAGACAACGCCACCCTAACACGATTCTTCGCATTTCATTTTCTCCTTCCCTTCCTAATTACAGCATTAATAATTATCCATATCCTCTTCTTACATGAAACAGGTTCAAACAACCCCATAGGACTTAATTCTGACATAGACAAAATTTCCTTCCACCCCTACTACTCCTACAAAGACGCACTTGGCTTCTTTACCATAATTATACTACTAGGGATCCTAGCCCTATTCCTTCCTAATCTTCTAGGAGACGCTGAAAACTATATCCCCGCTAATCCTCTCGTTACACCCCCTCATATTAAACCAGAATGATACTTCCTATTCGCCTATGCCATCCTCCGATCTATCCCTAATAAATTAGGAGGAGTACTAGCCCTCTTATTCTCCATTCTTATTCTTATATTAATTCCCCTATTACATACCTCTAAACAACGAAGTAGCACCTTTCGCCCACTCACACAAATTTTCTTTTGAACCCTAGTGACCAATATACTAATCTTAACCTGAATTGGTGGACAACCAGTTGAACAACCATTTATCCTTATCGGACAAATCGCATCTATCACCTACTTTTCTTTATTTCTTATTGTGATCCCACTCACAGGCTGATGAGAAAACAAAATCCTCAGCCTAAACTAGTTTTGGTAGCTTAACTTAACAAAGCGTCGACCTTGTAAGTCGAAGATCGGAGGTTAAAACCCTCTCCAAAACATATCAGGGGAAGGAGGGTTAAACTCCTGCCCTTGGCTCCCAAAGCCAAGATTCTGCCCAAACTGCCCCCTGAAATGCTATTAAAGCATGGAAACCGAATGAAAATTTGGTTTCCAAAAAGTAAGTCAGAGTGACATATTAATGATATAGCCCACATACCTTAATATAGTACATTACTTAACTCGACTAACCAACATTAATAGATTATTCCCTACTACTATAATTATCTATGCTTAATCCTCATTAATCTATATTCCCCTATATCATAACATACTATGCTTAATACTCATTAATATACTATCCACTATTTCATTACATTCTATTCCTTAGTCCTCATAAACTTAAAATCAGAATTTTCATTACATAAAATAATTCATTTAACACTCAATTATCTAATTATGAATTATGCGGGTTGGTAAGAACATCACAACCCGCTATTGTAAGAAAAAAATAGCTCTATTTGTGGCACTATACTCGATTAATCCCTATCAATTGATCAAAACTGGCATCTGATTAATGCTCGGAATACTTTAATCCTTGATCGCGTCAAGAATGTAAGACCCCTAGTTCCCTTTAATGGCACCTCCGTCCTTGATCGTCTCAAGATTTACTGTCCGCCCTATATTTTTTATCGGGGATGAAGCAATTACTCAGCCCGGGAGGGCTGATCTGGGACACTGAGATAAATTTGAGTCCACCTCGACATCTATTTATAATACTCATTACTCACCATTCATGAATAATAGTTGTCAAGTTGACCATTACTGAGAGGGATAGAGAAACTGACGCCATAGGCGACACGTTTCGATTTTTTTGATTAATGAAGCTATGGTTTAAAAAATACATTCTTTTAACCCTCATCAAAAGCGATTCGTAATAAATGTTCATGTAAAGCGCATTGAATAATCCTAATACATTCTTCACTTTACTTGGCATAATTTTTTTTTTATTAAGCTTTCCCCTAGGTCTTAAAATTTTGGAGCCGCCTAGNAAAAAAAAATACATTTTTTGGTAAAAACCCCCCTCCCCCTAATATACACGGACTCCTCGAAAAACCCCTAAAACGAGGGCCGGACATATATCTTTGAATTAGCATGCGAAATATACTCTATATATATAGTGTAACACTATGAT